TATGATTTGATCATTCTGAACAAATCCAAAATCTTTGTAGACAGAGCCAATCAGTAATTCCCAACCGTGGGGTGAATGGAATCCCATACATAAATCGGTTAATAAAAGAATACAAAAAGCTTTGACTGTGTCGCTTAGGTTATATAGGAATTCCTGGGCCCAAGAGTTAAGAATACCAAGTTCTTCATTACCCAAAATAGAATAACCACTGAGAATAACAAAACAGATTATATTTATTGAGAAGTGAAAAATCGTATGGATACGATCTTCGTTGTGTATCTTGATTAATTGGATCGTTTCTTTTTGTATTCCTATAGTAAGCTTGTGTAGACGTGTCTCCGAGTATTCTTCGATCATTTCGTCCAAGACGAGGAGTTCCTCTAATTCTATGAATTTTTCTAGAATACCCCTTTCTTGAATATCATTCAAAAAAATTTCGGATTGCCCGGCATTCCACCAATCAGTAACCCAAGATTCCAGACTTTTTTGGAATGAGAGAGAAAGCCACCAAGGAAAAAATACTATATATACAAGAGGAGTTGATGCTTTCTTTTTTGTCATTTTTTCATCTGTGAATTGTTAATCAACCCACCTCATTCGTCGACTCTATGTGATCGAATCCCTCTTTCCCGCATGCGTTCGATACAAGGTATGGAACCTATCAATCTATTTTAGTTGTGATTTTTTGATTAGTCTTTCACGTTCAATCTCGAAAGACTAGAGAAATCGACTACAAATCAATCCATTTCGAATGAAGAAATACTAACAAAATTTAGTTTCCCGATATCTCAATTGGACAAATTCGAAACAACTGTCTCCTTTCAACGAATGACTGAAAGAAACGCTTTAAGTAATGAATATTAATCCAATTTTGAGACAAAAGAATCCACAATATCCAATATTTCAAAAAAAAAATTTACTGATTGCTCACAGACGGGAATAGTAGAATAATTGAGGGAAAGATATTGCAATACTCAAAGTAGCAAAACAAACCAGAAATTGGCTAATTATCATTATTAATAAATCTAAATTAAGAAATCGAATTGTTATTTTTGTGTTGGTTATTAAGGAACACAAAAGAAAGGAGAAACTAAAACGTCGAGTGACAAAACTAAAGAATTTCGGTTTGTAGTTGTTCCGCCCGCTTTGGCTCGAATGACCCTTCTGATGAAACTTCACTTAGGTTATTTTATAGAAAAAAGGGGATTCTTGCATTTTTCCCTCAAAAAACCCATTTCCCGTTTTTTTTTTTCAAAATACTTCAATTGGTACACGCAAGAAATAGGCCAATTCAGCAGCTTTTTGTTCAATTTGTTGTGGAGTCAAATTTTCATCAGTACGCGTTAAGGGAATGGCCCCCTGGCCCCGGATGTCCATATAAAGGACACGACGGGCATAAATACCCTCTTGAACTTCTATTCTAATGGACTGAATATCTTTTATAAGGAATCGGAGGAATATACGACGATTTTTTCCAGGAAATCCCCACCGAAAAATGCACACTATGCCTTCCTTTCTGTCGAATCGATCATAACCGCTGCCTACATTCCAGGAAATTGTGCACCACAAATAGGAACTAATAAAGAGACCCGCGATTCCGTAGAAAGACATCACGATACCTTGGGGAACAAAAATGATTTGCTGAGACGGAAAAAAAGATATCAAATTTCTACCAAGATAACTGGAAGTTCCAACCAATAAGAATCCTAATGAACCTAAAAAAAGGATAAAGGCCCAGCAGAAATTACTTATTTTTCGAGACTCCGTTATAAGTTCTATCCATATATGTTCTGATCGCCAATTCATACTTGATCCGATTGTATTTTATTGGAATTGAGAGAAACCCTCAAATTAATTTGACTTTAGCTTTTTTGTTTTGTTTCCGAAGTAACGCTCATCAACTAGCACTAGTTTAATGTGAACCTTTAGGAGTAATTCATCAAATTACTTAGATCTAATCTAAACTTAAATAATAAGATACCCTTCATATGATTCATATAGATCCGAGGACTTTTTATTTCAGCCATCTAGCGATCCCGTTCGATTTGAAAACCGCTAGAATTCATTTACCCATATATTATTATGTTTCTACAGGTATAAGAGTCCTTTACTTTATGTCTTTATGTTCGGCAGAAATCACATGTTATATCATATTTCGCTAAATAGATATAGATATCCGCGTTAGTTATGATGCAAGTCTAAGTTTTTGAAAAAAAAAATAGAAGCGGTGGGGTCCGTCAGGTCTAAACAATCTTGTTTTCTTGAACATGAAGAGATAAAGAAGCCATTGCAATTGCCGGAAATACTAGGCCTACTAAAGGCACAAAAAAAGCGGGAAGGTTCATAGACTGGGTACCTCGATTTATTGTTCGTACCTATTATTATTATTTATAAATAAAGATATCTTATAATAATTATAATTAAGAATTTTCATTATTATTTAACATTAATATTAATATTTAACTAGAACTATTAATTCCTACTTCAATTCTTAGTATAG